CCCAAAAAGTCAAGAGAATACTTGCATAATTGGTTTATATCGATCCTTCCGGGTTGAGACCAGACCGAAAAATTATATTGCCATAAATTGACAAGGTAATATTTCCATTTATTCATCAAAAGAGGTGTATCCTTTGAAGCTAGAATGGATTTTCCTTGATATCTAACATAATGAATATTCGGATCCTTGAAGAAGGATCGGATGTCCCGAAAATCATTCTCAACAAAAACTTCAACAAGCTGCTCTATTTTTACATATTCTATTTTGACATAGAAAAATATGCGCTCAAAAAAGACTCCCGAAGATGTTGACTGCAAATGAGAAGATTGATTGCGGAGAAAAAGGAAGATAGATTCATATTCACATACATAAGAATTATAGAGGAACAAGAAGAATCTTGAATTACCTTTTAAAAAAAGGGTAATATGCTTTTTTGGAGTAATAAAACTACTCCAATACTCGTATAGAAAGATACGTAATAAATGCAAAGAAGAAGCATCCTTCACCCAGTATCGAAGGGTTTGAACCACGATTTCCAAATGGATGGGATAGGGTATTAGTACATGTGACACATAATCTAAATGTGAAAATTTGTCCTCTAAAAAAGGAAATATTGAATGAATTGATCGTAAAGTGTGAGATTTTGCTATATCTTTATCTTTCCTTTCAAAGGACGAGAAAACTCGTAGGGAAAATGGAATTTCCACAATGATTGCAAACCCTTCTGATAGCATTTTCGAATACAAATTCTTATTCTGGCCCCAAAATGGATTTTGAATAGAACCATTAGCATTAGGCGAAATAATCAAATGATTCCGTTGATACATTCGAGTAATTAAGCGTTTCACAATTATTAAACTAGATTTTTTGTCATAAACTGCATTTTCGAACAAAGTGGATCTATTTATATTGAAACCATGATCATGAGCAAGTGCATAAATATACTCCCGAAAAATAAGGGGGTATAGGAAGTCGTGTTGTCGAGATCTATCTAGTTCGAAATATCCCGGGAATTCCTCCATTTGAAATTCGATTTGAATCCAAGTTAGGAATTTGGTGGTTATGAAATGATACATAGTGCGATACGGTCAAAGCAAGATATTCTAGTAATACTAATACAATAATAAATACCTCGGAACTAAATAGACTCATCAACGGACTCTCTTTCTTTTTCAATCTAATTCGTTTATATTCGTTATAAAAGAATAAGATGGGTTAGAAATCCTTTATTTTTTCACCCCAATCGCTCTTTTGATTTTGGAAAAACTATCTTTATCAATATGCTGCTTCTTTTACACATTTATGTCTAACCCAAAACAGGCAATAGCTAATAGTTAGGACTCATAAAAAAAAAATGAATGATCATTCAATCATAGAAAAACCCTTCCCCGTACTGGCACTAATAGATTTTTAACGTGTAATTAGATCGGAGAATCGTTCAAATTAAGAACAGAAGCTCGTTGCTTTTTCTTTCCCTATAATGAATCGGGTTCCTAGCACTCTATCCATTTATTCACTCGACCCAACTCTGAATTTCTTTCATTTTTTTTCTTACTAAGAATGAAATATTCTCGGAATTTTCTATTGATACGACATGCTGCTTTTTCCATGCATTCCTTGCAGTTCAGGATCAGTCGTGGTCTTACAAACTCTACCGAAGATATGAATGAATCCATTACTTCATACAAATGTGTAAAAGATGCTAGCCGCACTTAAAAGCCGAGTACTCTACCATTGAGTTAGCAACCCCAATTAAAAGAAATTTAGGATGTGTAGATACAATCGAAAAAAAAAAAAAATTGTATTCTATCACACAAAAACAACCTCGTGTATCACCAGAAATCTAATAAACCCATCTTTTTTTATTTGAAATTAGTAGAATTCCCACACCGTTGTTAGTTGATTTGATTTTGACTGACGTAAAAAACCAAACCGAGGGAAGATAAAGAGATGCCTTTATACACGATCGAATTATATTTGTTCGATAGACTGTTGTCAATATTAATCTAATAAATCGAATACTTAGAAAAAAAAAAGAAATGAAAAATATATATATTTGTGTTGGGTTTAGCACTAGATAATATCTCTAAATTTAAAAAGAGCCAAGAATTACTTAAGCACAAAATGAAAAAAAATCCCGATTTCTTTGTGAATTTAATGTATTTCCAACGAAAAACTGCCAATTGGATTGGCAGTAATGTAAAAATTGGATAGGTCTCGCAGGGACAATTCCTTCATTTATTTTATTCACTTCATCTTTTTTTATCTATCTTATATCCCAATAAAGATATCGCAAAAAAAAAGCGATTTTGGTCGTTAAAGAACATCGTATTCTATGGTAATGTTATGGTAACAATAATAAACTAGTATGACTGAAATAGAGTAAATAGAGGGTGTGGGGAAGTAGTATAGTAGAAAAAAGTGATCCAAAACTATATACGAATCACCCACACCCTCTTCTCCCTTTTTTATTTACTAGTTAAAATTTTTAAATTTTTAATTTACTTTCGTTTGATTAAGAGGAAATTCGGTAAAAACCCCCGCTTTCTTTAAAATATCATAAACAGTTCCTGTGGGTTGAGCTCCTTTTTCAAGAAAATAGCGAATACCTGGAATATTTAAATAGGTTTGATTATTTATCGGATCATAAAAACCCACTTTGCGAAGATCTCTTCCTTCTCTGCGGGATCGCACATCAATTGCAACGATTCGATAAAGGGCTCATCGGGATAGATGTAGATGAACTAGAACCCCCCCTAGAAACGTATACGAAGTTTTCTCCTCATACGGCTCGAGAAAGCAAAAATTAGAATTAGATCCATCTATAGAATTTGAATGTTAAATAGATCCATAACATGAAAAAATCCATTAAGCTATGGGCTATTTAATACTTTTTCTTTATCGAAAAAAAAAAAAATAATAATTTGTATTCTCATAACTCAAGTTGGATAACTCTGAAATAGCTCAAAAGAAAAGCCTTAGTTATTTCATTTTTGAGTGGTCTCTAACCCCTTTTTCTTTGTCTCATTTAGAATATATTTGGTTGGATTCTTCATCCTTTTCTTGATCTAGTTGTCAAGACAGTTGAAAAAGGGTATTTTCTTGTTCCAAAATACTTTATCTTTGCCTTGGATCATTGGGTTTAGACATCACTTCGGTGAATTTTAATCATTTCAAAACGACAGCAACATGCCCCTTTTTATGATTTCTTTCTAGCAAAGAATCATACGAACGGCGGATTCCCCGCACGATACACTTTTGATACAAAGAGGTTCACTAATTCGAACAATTGTTTTTTTATTTTTGAAACTTGCTTGAATTGGATCCTTTCGATTTCTAGATCGAAAAGATGCTTACGAAGTTGTTCCAACTTATTAATTGGCATTAACCCTAGACCCTTGCCCCTAAGAAACGAATAAAGACTTTCTAGCCGAGCTACAACCTCTACTGGTAACATTAAACCCCAACAAAAAAAAGGGGGGGTTCTAGTGGAACAGAAGAAAGGGTGTCGAGCCAAGAGCACCTTCATTTCTATTTTCTATAGAATAGAAAGTGGCGGGTTTAAGAACCCACAGATGATCATGTCTGTCAAGTCGCGCGTTGCTTTTTACCACATCGTTTCAAACGAAGTTTTACCATAACATTCCTCTCGTTTGGAACTGGTATGTAATTGATTCAATTAGGGAATCATGAATAGTCATTTGTTTGATCTTTCATAAGCATAAGAATCCAGATTTTTCTTTTATATGAATCGGCAGTTTCTAAATAAATCTTAGCATGAATTAAATTTCAACGGCTTTTTTCTTGGATAATCCAATATTTTGGATTTGATTTTCTTTATGAATTTTTCAATATTACGGAAAAAAAGTTATTTTTATTGAATCTACACCCCATCCGTAAGTAAGGGGATAGGATATATTCAACAATCTAACACTTCTTCGAGTCTAAAATACTTCTAACAAATCGTTAAAATTCAAATAGTTATATTGAATTAAAAATGGAAATAATTCCTACCGCATATCACTATTGGAATAAAGTCTTACTTTTGATCATCATAACAAAATCCATCTTTGAATTAAACCTCAGAGATTCAAAAAAAAAAAAGAGCACGTGCTACGTATATAACTTGATGATTTGTTAATCCGATTTGTATAGACACAACTATTGAAATTAATATCCTCCATTGTTGATTAACTCTTATTATAAGGTCCATAATTAATTCGAAATAACTAACTAAGATAAAATAGGAATCTCGTCAGGGAATGGATATAGGACGAAAGTCGCATTCAGCCCTCTTTGAATTGATTTCAAAATATTATTTGTGTTGTAATCTATCTTATTACCTGGATCCCACTTCGATATAGCTCCGTCTATCTATCTATATGTATTTTTTGTTTTGCCATGTACTTATTTGAACTCAATTTGTGAAAAAGATAAGATTCACAGAAAAATAGAATGATTAAAAATCAGAAATAAGAATCACATAATATCTATTCAATATTCTATTCTTAAATCTAAAAAAAAAAAAAAAGACAATCTTTGATTATTTTGATAATGTCTATTTCTATATAGAAATGAAAAAAATGTATTTCCTGGGACGGAAGGATTCGAACCTCCGAATAGCGGGACCAAAACCCGTTGCCTTACCACTTGGCCACGCCCCATTTCGATTTCTATTCGATACTCCAAAACACTAGTATTGGTATTGGGTATTCGTCAATTCCAGTCCAAATATCGACGGACTATAATCTTCCTAGGATTTTTACACATGTAGATATAGAATGAAACGGAATTTATTGATCATTACATCTAATTCAATTAAGATATTGTATGAAAGGATGATTTCTTCAATTCACAAAAGAAAATAGAATAATATAGACAAATTTTGGATCTAACTTACTTTCATAATTTTTAACGTATATCAATTATCACTACTATATTAGTATATTAACTCAATCAAAATACAATTATCTCCAAGTGCAATAAAAAAAAAAAAAATG